ATATGCCTCGGATTAGCCGCTTCACTGGGATCTTTCATGCTGCTCGGAGGAACACCTCCCAAACGTCTAGCACTCGAGTACGCTAAGATAATGATGCACCAACCTTTTGGTGTCTTTCGTCGGTCACAAACGGACGAGGCTCTATTAGAATTGAGCCTGCTTTTGGACGCCCGCAAAACCATTGCATGGACTTATGTACAAAAAACGGGCCAACCCCTTTGGGCTGTATACAGAGACCTGGAAAGGGATTCTTTTATGACACCAGAAGAAGCACAAAAATATGGAATTGTTGATGCTGTAGCGGACGAAAATGCCGTCTTGGACTTGGACCTCCCATCCTATTTCGATTATTCTTATTCTGACGAAAAAATCGAACGGGATCCCCATCCCCTTGGTTTCTAAGAAAAAGAATAACCCAGCCAAAGAGAATCTAGGGAGTAAGTAAGAATATCACTTACTCCTAATGGTTCAAGTGCTAGTTGATGGGGGTTACTTCGGGAACAAAAAGAAAGTCAAATGCATTTGGGTTATTCTCTCAATAAAATAAATCATCGTATAATAAAGTATAATAATAAAATTAAAGTATATTATAATAAAGTATAATAATAAATCATCATATAATAAAGTATTATCATACAAAGAATAAAAAAAAATGACTCAAAAAAAAGGGGGGTGAGTTCTATGGATGGAATCCATTATACATTCATTGTATATTTTAGTTTTTACCTGTATATGAAATTCATTGGCTGATATTAATAATGGAAGGGGGTCTTTTTATGACACCGAGAGAAGCCCAACCAAACTCATGGAATGGTTTCTCTTTTATCTACTAAGATAGGGTAGACCTCATACAATAACTGCCCAAGCAAGCTCTACCCTATACTTTTACATCAGGCAAATCGGGTTAATTCGTTATGTTAATACTAATCATCGTATAATAAAGTATAATAGAATAAAAAAGTATAATAAAAAATCATCGTATAATATATAATATAAAAAAGTAGAATAAAAAAGTAGAATAGAATAAAAAAAGAAATCATCGACAATCGCATTTTGTTCGATTGAGAAGGTGTGCCACCTTCTTACTACTTCCCCATCTAGGATTCGACTTATCATTAAAAAAAAAAAGGAGGCAAAAAAATGACTTTCATAGTCAATGGCCCAGTTAGTCCAGATCCGGAAAATGGGTTTCAAGATTTTTACCATTTCATGAAATGGTTAATGCTCTGTTTACGGTCAGCGGCGGTCGTAAACAAAGCGGACCCGGAGTTCCGGTACAAACGGTCTTACAGAGAGCTTTTATTAACGATATGTCAAACCATTTCCACGTATCTAAATACTTGGAAACAGAATGGGACTTTGGAATACCATTCAGACAACTCTTGGGATGAAGAGTCCGCCGAATTGGATCCGAATCCCCTTCAAGATTTTCCATATTTCGTTAAATGGTTAACGAAATATTTACAAGACGTGACTACAGTGCCTATCTTAAACGAAGACGACCCGGAGCTCTGGAACAGAGAATGGCCTGACATACTGTTTTTTATCTGTGAAACCATTGAAAATTATCTGGGGACTTATACTTGGGGAACTCCGAAATCCCATTTGGACGACTCTTCGGATGAAGAGTCCGTCGACTGAGATACGGATCCCTTTGGTTTCGAAGTATAAGAATACCCCAACTCAGACAAATAGAATCTATGGAGTAAGTGATATTCTTACTTACTCCATAGGTTCTCTTTTGGAATGGTTTCTCTTTTAGAAAATCTACTAAGATCGCACACACTCCGATTTAACAAAAATGATTACCCATGGAATGGCTATTTATCTATTCCAAATTCTTGTATTTTCATTCAAATAGGGGGAAGTCTCCATGGAAAGACGGCGGTTCGATTGGTATATCATAAAATTTCAATTTATAATAGATCAAAACAAGCATTTTTATGATTCATACCCACACCTTACCCCCGATTTCGATCTTCGACTCGACTCACAGCCATCCTCATACGAGGAGGAGATGCGGGAGCTAGAAGATGAAATGCGGGAGCTAGAAGACGAAGAAGAAATGCGTCAGTGGGAAGAGGATGCGCTCCGAGAAATCGATGAAGAATTCCATCGGGAGAGAGAGGAAGAATTCCGTCGGGAGAGAGAGGAAAGATACAACCAGTTTGTGGAAGAGTTTAATCAGAGAATTTTAAACGAAATTTCCCAATCTATTGATGACAGCCAAATCTCTTCCGAAAAATCCAGATTTTCAACGGGACAAACAAGAGTTGAATGAGGCTTCGTGGAAAAAAACCATGGATGCATTGAGCGAACTCTTTTCACAAGGATCAAAATGAGGAGGATTTCACGTAAATCCGCGATTCCTCCTTTTTTTTTTTGTTTTGGGGCGGGGCCATAATTCGTTCCATTTTGGACCATAATCATCTGAATTATGGCCAAAAATGGAATCTTTTATCTCCTTACCGGAGTAAAAAAGAAAATAGAAAAAATGGATAATCATCTGGTTAGGATTGATCTAAACCAGCCCATTTTATATACGATTTAGCATGCCAACTATTAAACAACTTATTAGAAACACAAGACAGCCAATAAAAAATGTAACAAAATCCCCCGCTCTTCGGGGATGTCCTCAGCGTCGAGGAACATGTACTAGGGTGTATGTGCGACTCGTTCAGATCATGAGCTGGAACAAACAAAAGAAAGGGATCTTTTTTTTCCAGTATCAATGACCAGTACCAATGAATAGGTTGGAAGAATTCCATTCCATATATAAAAAAAAGCCCCCATTGTGTATGAAATTTATGGTTTCTATTGGTGCAAATCCAATCACCTCAATTGGAGATGAGAAGCAATTTCCCATTGGTAGCAAATGGTTATCCATTAAGCGGGGGAATAGTATTTAAGAAGCAAAAAAATTATGCTCTAACTCGTGCAAAAACGGACTAACAGGGTCAGCTACCTAGCCAACCTTTGTAATTAAATATCGTTACTGTATGGGTAGATCTCCTTGTGAAAAAGGCCCATTACTGGATAATTCATAGGTAGAGTCAAAGAATGTGAACTGTACAAGTTACTAATAACATTGATTAAATGAGGAAAAAGGCTCCGGTGTATAGAGAGGACCTCGCCGTTTAAGAAGCAACCATAGAAACGATGGAACCCGCTATTTATTTATCCATTTACCTTTTTTTTGATACTTTATATTATACTCAACTTTATTTATTTGTTTTGTTGATTAGTAGAGTATCAATAACTTTCTTATTCGGGGTTAAATGCCTGGAAAAAAATAGCGGTTGGGAAGGTCATAGCAGCAAAAGCCATTGGAATTTTTTTTTATACACCGGAAGAATCCGTTTTGTTATTAATAGACCAGGATAAGGAATGACTGAAAGAAAATAAAGAAAATAAATCCATTAGTTATTCATCAAAGTTTCATTTGATTCAATGACCAGAATTAGACGAGGGTATATAGCGCGGAGACGTAGAACAAAAACGCGTTTATTTACATTAACTTTTGGAGGGTCTCATTCAAGACTTACTCGAACTACTATTCAACAGAAAATAAGAGCCTTGGTTTCTGCTCATCGGGATAGGGGTAGGCAAAAGAGAAATTTTCGTCGTTTGTGGATCACTCGGATAAATGCAGCAATTCGTGAGGTCGGGGTATCCTATAGTTATAGTAGATCCATATATGATCTGTACAAGGGGCGGTTGCTTCTTAATCGTAAAATACTTGCACAAATAGCCATATCAAATAGGAATTGCCTTTCCATGATTTCCAATAAGATAAGATCATGAAAATGAAATAAGGAGATTGGAAGGAATACACCGTAATGATTTAAAGGGGGGGGCCCGGAGAATGAGCTCCGGGAAGGTAGAGTAGAAATGAATAGGAAATATAGTCAAAATGAATGAACACGGTTCCATAAAAAAAAAAAAGAAGAAAAATTTTTCGCTTTACGCCTTTTTTCTTACGACGTGACAATTCAATCTGGATTCTCCCATTTTTCGAACAAAAAACCAATCTGAGTTGGGGTTCGGATTGGGGTTTTTATTCAATTGCAATTCAGAAATAGGCCTATCTATTTCTTTTTATTTTATTTCTAGTTCGAGGATTTATTTTATTTCTAGTTCGAGGACCTGTAGTTCTAGGAGTCGACTCCGTTTTCGCAAATTGTTTCTCATTATTAAGAAAAGGTAACAAAGATAAAATACGAGCTTGTTTTATAGCAATAGTAATTAATCGTTGTTGTTTCAAAGTCAATCTATTCACTCGTCTAGATAATATTTTTCCTCGTTCACTAATAAATCTACTAATTAAACTCATGTTTCTGTAATCAATTCGATCCCCCGAACCAATTGGGGGCAAACGCCGACGAAAAGATCGCTTGGGTTTAAGAAAAAGTCGCTTGGATTTATCCATGGTTTATTCCTTATCTTAAAAAAAAAAATTCTGAATTTAATTGGGGATCCGGCCGAAATAGGATTTGGTTGTTTTATTTTGATAGTTTCTTTATTTATATAATAATTATTATGTTATGTAATTATTATGTTATGTAATTTATTGCTGTTCCTTGGAGGGGTTACACGCGTATTACATTAACGTTTTATTTATTTCGTTATCTCCCCATGAATCGTATGCTTGTAACAGTAGGGACAAAATTTTCTCAATTCCAATCGACTAGGCGTATTGTGTCGATTCTTTTGAGTAATATATCTGGAAATGCCCCGCGATTCTTTATTAATATTAATACCGTTTCGGACACAACTGTTACATTCCAAAATAACTCTTACTCTGACATCTTTACCTTTGGCCATGAACCCCCTTTTTGATTTTTGATTCCCTCAACTCTTCCATTTTCGATCCGAAACGAAGAAGAAAAAAAGAAGTTGCTGACTCGAAATCCAATTAATTCTTAACTATTTCATTGCAATCAATAGAGAAATAAAAAAAAAAATAAGTAATACAACGATTTCTAACTATCAATTAGTTCTCATACATATTGGTATTTCATTTAAGTATCTTGTATGCTTTTGTTGTCTTCGACCCTTATTTTTTCCATTTCTGCTCTCCCTCTATTAATTCAGCCTAAACCCGAGTTTTGTTGCGGGTGAATCTTCTTTGATTCTTTCTCTTTCCTTCTTTTTTTTTATCCTAAAAAAAAAACGGACAGTGACAGAAAGAACAAAACAAAGAAAGGGGGGGTTTAGTCATAGATAATTTATTGTATCTCTAATCTTCTTCATCCCTAACTAGAATGAAAAAAAGGGGAATGTCAACGCATCGGGGAAGAAACGATTGATCTCTATCAATAGACCTGCCAACGACCCGAACCATAGAGTGGTTAACACAGGTGCCACGGATAGATATGTTTTTATATCTCGCATTGAAAATCCTCCTTTTTGTATTGTAATACATATATGATCAGATACGTATGGAGTTAAGGATCACTTGTATTTGTACGCGGAATCCCTAACGAAAATGGATATATGATATATATAGAACGCGGCAAATTAAATTTGCCTTTTTTTACAACGGAAAAAGACGCCCACTTACTTTCGGAACATTACCGATAGAAATTTTTTATGTATATGTTAGGTTTAATATATAATTATTATATAATTTATTATATAATAGAATTATAATATATATATTTTACTTTTCATTTTATTATATGTTATATGAGACGAAAAAGAAGAAATGGCAAGAGAAATTTGCTATCAATGGAGGAAATAACGATGTGGAAAACAAGCCGGGGATTCTCTACAATGACACTGTAGGCCAATTGAAAGGGATGTAGCGCAGCTTGGTAGCGCGTTTGTTTTGGGTACAAAATGTCACGGGTTCAAATCCTGTCATCCCTATCTATTATTTCTTCTACGCGCAGTAATGAAAGATTCATTAAGATCAATGAAAATTGGACATACATAATCCTTTATGATACTATATGCATGTGCAAGATATGGTAGGGGTTACAAAAGCAATTCCTTTATTTATATTTACTTTAACGGTATTTTATATTGATTGTGATAAGATAAGAAAGCGCTCTTAGTTCAGTTCGGTAGAACGCGGGTCTCCAAAACCCGATGTCGTAGGTTCAAATCCTACAGAGCGTGATTCTGTTCTTCTTAGGTCGAATTACAATTACAATGAAATAACTTTACTAACTTGAGGGGCAATCCGAATTTGACCTCCGCCTTTCTTTAATACGCAGGAGGTCAATCAAAAAAAGAGATGGCTGTTATTTAAAAAGAGATGTTACTGAATCAAAGGTCCAACTGATCGCCGCGCCTGTATTGCAAATATGCAGTTACGAATAATCCAGCCAAAGTAATAGGAATTAGGCCTAACACGATTCCAAATAGTAAAACTTCAATCATTTCAATTTGTTTGTTTGAAAGGGTAGGTAAAAGGGGGAGGTAATATCTATCCCTAAATATTAATCCAAATCGCCCGTGAATCTCAATAACCAAGAATTTACAATTTACATGGAATGAGCTATGGACTACCTGGAATCTCGCAAAAACATTTCTTTTTATGAATTGTTTATTCAATCAATTTCAAATAAGTCGTATCTTGCTCAGACCAATAAATAGAGCTGAGGTTATAGTTAAAGCCGCCAGTAAAAAACCGAAATAACTAGTTATAGTAGGCATGAAGGAGCTAAGTGGGATACGTTCTATATTATACATATGCTTATGAAACACTTACCTAAGTTTCTATTTTTGCGAAATACAAGATTAAGAAAAAGACCCATTGAAAGTTTGTTTGGGATTGAATTTATCATTCATTTCATTATAGACGGACATATAGTGACAGAGAGCCACTCTTGAATTTGAATAAAATACGACTCAAAATAACTTTGTCATGGAACTTCATTTACAAAGAAAACTCCCCTTGAATCACTATGAAATAAAATTTTCCAATCATTTCGATTATTATTTTATTTGGCTTTTTTGTTTGGAACGAAGGACCTTATAACATCAGGCCCTTTTTATACTTTAACTCATTTATTAGTAGGTTCATTAATTGCTGCATAAAAAAAGAAATAAATAGATTCGATCGCATGATAGCTCACAAGAATAAAACCTTTATTGAGTAACCCATAGCGCGGATGCAACAATGTCTAATCCAACAATGCTTGCATTACAAATACTGGTTGTTATGTTTCTTTCATGAAATACTATCTCCTACTTGTATTGTAGTACTAACCAATTCTTTGAAATTTGAAATAAAGGGTTTTTTGCTCGAATCCTTTTGTTTTCTAAAAACATGCTCGATTTTTTTTTTCGCATATAATTTATAATTAGATTTATAATTAGAAAGAAAAAGAATAGGAATATAATAATCTATTTTTTTATAAATTATTTTTATAAATTATTGGAATCCAACTCACCTGTCAAACTCATCCTTTTTTGTTTGATCGTTAGTTTATAGTCCAAAGTTTGTAATGGAAATAAATCCTATACTACATACAATACAGGAATCTCGTT